TCTTAGTTGAGACCACAGGTAAAAATAAGATTGCCATAAATTTACAAAGTAATATTTCCATTTATTCATCAAAAGAGACGTACCTTTTGAAGCGAGAATTGCTTTTCCTTGATACCTAACATAATGCATGAAAGAATCCTCGAACACCCATAGATTGGCTTGCAAAGCCCTGGACAAGACTTCTCCAAGATGCTCTATTTTTCCATAGAAATAGATTCGTTCAAGAAGGGCTCTAGAAGATGTTGATCGTAAATGAGAAGATTGGTTACGGAGAAAGACAAAGGCGGATTCGTATTCCCATATATGAAAATTATATAGGAAGAAAAAGAATCTTTGATTTCTTTCGGAAAAAGAAGGACCGGCTTTCTTTGAAGTAATAAGACTATTCCAATTAGGAAACTCGTGGAGAAAGAATCTTAATAAATGCAAAGACGAAGCATCTTTTAGCCAGTAGCGAAGAGCTTGAACCAAGATTTCTAGATGGATTGGGTAAGGTATTAGTATATCTAATACATAATTAGAATGTGAAATTTTGTCCTCTAAAAAAGAAAATATTGAATGAATTGATCGTAAATTATCGGATTTTACTATACCTTGCCCTTTCTTTTCGAGCTTTTCTAGCGAAGATAGCAATCGTAGAGAAAATGGAATTTCCATAATGAGCGAAAATCCCTCTGATATCATTTGAGAATCAAAATTCTTGTTGCGTCCCCAAAACGACTTTTGTTTAGAATCATTCGGAGAATGATTCAAACAATTCGGGTCAGACATTCGAGTAATTAACCGTTTCACAATTAGCAAGCTGAATTTCTTGTCATAATCTGCATTTTTCAACAAAATAGATCTATTTAAACCATGATCATGAGCAAGTGCATAAATATACTCCTGAAAGATAAGTGGATATAAGAAGTCGTGTTGTTGAAATCTATCGAGCTCTAAAGCACTTTGAAATTCCTCCATTTTCAAGTCTATTTGAACCAAAGGTCGAGGATTTTAGGGGTTATCAAATGATACATAGTGCAATCCAGTCAAAACAAGGTATTTATTATAGTAAGAAAGGAATAGATACCTCGGATACAGGTAAACTTATCATCAGATTCTCTATCCTCTCTTTTTCCATTTAATTGAAGTAGTTTATATTCGTTCTAGGATAACAAGATGTTTAGAAATCCTTTATTTTTTCAACCCAATCGCTCTTTTGATTTTGGAAATTTTTTGATCAATATACTGTTTCTTATACACACACATCTCCATTGTGGAATGGAGAATGGTAATATTTAGGATTCATTAAAAAATAAAGAATCCGCTCAGGGGAGAAGCCCTTCCCGTATCAGCCACTAATATATTTTTAACGTCTAATTAGATCGGGTAATCATTCAAATTCAGAATGGGAGCTCGTTACTTTTTCTTTCCTTATAATTTAATTAATTAAATTAATTGAAGCCACAGGGCTCTATCCATTTATTCATTTGACCCAACTTGAAATTGAATACATTTTGCTACTTTCCAATAAGTTAAAGAAAGTTTTATACCGAGCCGGCAAGAAAAAATATTCTCAAAATTCTTGAGAGATACGACATGCTATTTTTTCCATTCATTCCCTTTCAGGATCAGTCGTGGTCTTCCAAACTTTACCGATGGTATGGATGAATCCCTCACTTCATCCAAATGTGTAAAAGATCCTAGTCGCACTTAAAAGCCGAGTACTCTACCGTTGAGTTAGCAACCCGAATAGAATAAAAGAGTATGTAGATACAATCAGAATCAAAATAAATGATTAGACGAGGTAATCAAACCCTAAAAACACATTTTCTAATCGATTAGGAAGCGAAAACGGAATAACTCAGACGAAAATACAATAAATTGTACGATAAAAGAAAAAACAAAAAATCAATGCCAAAATGGGCCGATCATCCCTTATCTTATTCACTTTTTCAATCAAAAATTGTTCAAAGCACATCCAAGGAACCCATTAGTTGAATAAAGTAAGGTAAAAACCAAACCTATCGGACGGAAATAAATAGATTGGCACTACATAATGAATTATATTTGTTCAATGCGTTCTTGTCAATATAAAGGTTAAGAAAAGAATACAATTTCAATTGAAATAAGATTCAAAAAAAAAATGACTTGTGTTGGATTGGCACTACATAGATACAAAAAAGTTTAGATAGGGGAATAAATTAGAAGTATAAAAAGATTTCGGATTTATAAAAGTTATACAAAGTTATATAAGAATCACTATCCCCCCCCTTTTTTATTTACTTAATTGAATGAAATTTGAGGGGCAAAGTTCCTTAAAAACCTCTGACTTCTTTAAAATGTCCCGAACCGTTTCTGTAGGCTGAGCACCCCTTTCAAGGAAATATAGAATAGCAGGAACGTTTAAATATGTTTGCTTATTTATCGGATCATAAAAACCCACTTTCCCAAGATCTCTTCCTTCTCTTCGGGAGCGAACATCAATTGCAACGATTCGATAAGTCGCACGTTGCTTTTTACCACATCGTTTTAAACGAAGTTTTACCATAACACTCCTCTCATTTGGAAACCCTATGAAATTGATTCAATTATGGAATCATGAATAGTCATTGGTTCAGTCCGTACATAACCATAATAAGCTATACTTTTTCTTCTATACAGAGATGCTAAAGATTTTTCTGAAGAAATCTTCTCAAGACTCCGTCTTTTATTGTATGAATGGAACATTGTTTCTATAAATATAGAAACATTTATACATATATCGATATTTGATATAAATATATCAAACGAAACGAAAAAACTCAGAGAAATATCTAGCAGATATATACAAAAATACAAATATAGTAAGCAAGATAACTAACATAAATAACACGAATAAATTACTTACGCATAAATCTGCATTTTTAAGTAATTCAATCAATAGGATGCACTGAACAACTGTTACTGGTATGGATATTCTATAGTTAAATATTTAAATTTTCACATTTTAGGGATGAAAAAAAAAATTTTCACAAAAAATAGAAAAACGATTGTCACTCAAATAGAAGAAATATAACGATAACACTACATACAGCACTTCCTCATTATATAGATGTTTCTTATTTTGATTTAAGTAATCTTTCTTCAGTCGTGCCATAAAGTAAAGTGAATAAACTGTCTGAATCACTCATCGTCTCAATCTTGACATAGATTTCCAATTTTTCATTAGATCCAAACACCAAATACCTAAAAAGTTCAAAGAAAGAATATTGGTTACAGATGTAACTTGATTCTTTGTTAATCAGATTCGGGACACAGATATTTAAATTCATACTTTCTGTTACAGATTTCCGCCTATCTACTCCCCAAAATGCAATCTGGATTGATGAGTGATAAATCTGTAAAAAAGGTCCTTTTTTACAGATTTACGGAATGGAAATTATATCGGAATGGAAATTATATTATGTAGGGACAAAGACAAACAAGTTGCAATTAAGTCCTTTCTCCTATTTTGAATTTTAGGCCAATCCACTCTTAAAAGAAAAGACTTCATTCCGTCATCAATTGAATTTAATTAACCCACTATTGTTTAGAAGTCATCGATCCGATAAAATGAATATCAAATGAATAATTGGGATAGGTAATAAGAGATAGGGAAGATAGGTTCTTTTGCATTTAGATTCAAAACGGATGATTCCAAATTCAAATAGATATGGGACCTAAGGTTTTTCTAAGTATAATAACTAACTTGCTTCAATATGAAGGGAATGAACATATGATGAAAAATGCGTCCTATTTATTTTAGTCAAACTCTTGTATTGGGATCTATGTTGCCCGGATCCCAAATCTATTCCGTTAGATCTACATGTCATTTGCACTCGGTTTAGTTCAAAATGTGAAAAACGGAGATTCCGAAAAGAATCATTCAAAATCAGACAAGAAAGAAGAATTAGATTCTAGCCAATATGAAATCTGAAACCCTTAAGTAGGCCGGTGTTTACAAAAAGTGAATATCCATTTGGATAGAAGGTGGGTTGAAAGGAGTCGACATAAAGGTTAAGAATTTCGAGTTCTCTATTCCTTTTTATTTTTGAATTATACAAAATCAATGATCGATTGTCAAGATCCCAATCTCGCCTCTATTTTATACTTTTCTTGAAAAAGTGTTTTCTCATCTTTGATTTCTTGTCTATCTTCTTTCATCTTCTCTAGTAGGGAATTCAATTAGTATTCTAATTGAATTGTTAATAGCAGTAAAGATTCTGCTAGTTTATTGAATTCCTGTGCATGTCGAATTTCTGTTAAGCCAGCCTGCTTAGCTCCGTGGTTAGAGCCTCGTATTTGTAATGCGGAGGTCATCGGTTCGATTCTGAGAGTAGGCTTTTCTCTATTTATTTTATTCGATTTTTTCATCATTGAGAATGTTCTTTTGAAATCAAAGAATATTGAAAAAATGTGTTCCTCTTTTTCTTTTTCTATATAGATAATTGAAATACTGGATTTACTTTCATTTGGAAACCTAAATAAAGGATCCTTTTGAGATTATAGATTAGCGCTATTTTGAAATAATCATGAAGGATCGAAGACCGAAAAAGGTAAAATTTTTCGAATAGGCATCCTGCAAATCTTCCTCTTGACAAAAAATTTTATCCATGATAAAATAGGTATCACGAACACTCAGGGCTATAGCTCAGTGGGTAGAGCACCTCGTTTACACGCGCGCCAATGTTTTTCAAAGGGGCCCTTCATGCAATCAACAGAATTCATCTTTCCCCGTCTTACTCTCAGAACTTTGAAAGAACAAGAGAACAATAGCTTGACAAACCTGGGTCTGATTCGAGTATCCGTTTAGGTGCCAAACAGACCCCATGATTGATTTGCGATATTGATAAGGTGAAGATTCATTCTCTTCAATGCAAGGTTTGAGGAGTATAAGGACCTCAAAAAATCTTTTTTCGCTCTATGAACTTTAAGGTGTATAAAGTTTCCTATTTGATTTTTAACCAGAGCGAGAGAGAACTCAATTTACTTGGGTTAATCTCGGCCAGAGGCAGACCTACGTCAAAATAAACTCCCTTTGAAACACTTTGAAAGTGTTTCTGATTCTAACACTCAGAGCACATGGAGCCATCTCCTTATTTTTCTGTCAAAAAAATATGGCCGACTGACTGATATAACTTTCAGTTAAGGAAAGAGCCCAATGCACAAAAAATGCATGTTGAGTTTTTGAAACAGTTCAGATCACTGTGATTATAATAAGTTTGGTCTGTTTTATCGAGAAAGTCTACGGTTCGAATCCGTATAGCCCTAGAACCCTATTCAATTGACTGTCTAGGGTTCCCTTGCGTGTGCTCGGGGTGGAAGTTTTGTATAAATGTATCGCCATGCTATTAAGCATTTTGATTGCAGTTCTTTTCTTTCTAAGAGGTGGAATAGAATAACCCGGTTGAAGCTGTCGGGACTAGTCGGGATAGCTCAGTTGGCAGAGCAGAGGACTGAAAATCCTCGTGTCGCCAGTTCAAATCTGGTTCCTGACAGACCGTGAATTTGGTAAAGGTTCCTTGTAATCCTTGAGGCTAAGATTACGAGGGGCTTTTTACCCTGGGACGAAAGGGATCGAACCTTCGATATGCCGGGACCAAAACCCGGTGCCTTACCACTCGGCCACGCCCCATGATTTTTCACTCTTGTATTAATATATTATATACATGACATGTGTCTTTGTCAACTGCTCCCCAAATATCTTTTGTCTATATCACACGGGTCATTTTTTTTGTCTTGGGAGTCAAAAGTTCGATACCTTATCTATATCTATCGAAAATTTGTATATTTTTTTTGAATATTGATTATATATATATTTAAAACCCGTGCTAGGAATTTGACACGTGTAGATATAGAATTCGACTGAATTTATTGATCATTACATAGAATTCAATTAAAATAGTAGATGAAAATATGATTTCTTCGATTCTCCTTTGAGAATTGGGGGATTTTTGATTGGACAGGTTCCAAGAAAAAGAAGGATTTTTTTGTCTACCTTACTTTCTTCATTTTTCCTTATATCAAGAACTCAATCAAATTGCAATTATCTCCAAGAACAAAATGTCTGTTATGCTTAATATCTTTAGTTTAATCTGTATCTGTCTTAATTCTTCTCTTTATGTGACTAGTCTTTTCTTCGCCAAATTGCCCGAGGCCTATGCTTTTTTGAATCCAATCATAGATGTTATGCCAGTCATACCTGTGTTCTTTTTTCTTTTAGCATTTGTTTGGCAAGCCGCTGTAAGTTTTCGATAAGATTATCCTAGAAAATTCATGATTTCGTCGAGAAAAATTAGACCAATTGATAAGAAAAAATAAGTGTTTACAGTATCAACCTTCAATGCAAACATTGAATTCGTGGATAGCGGCGATAAATCAAATCCGGCTCGCCAGATTTCCCCATTCCGGCCCTTTTCCTGTTCCAATGAAAGGCCTTAAATATCTTTTCTTTATTACATTTTTTTCTTAGAGTCCCCCACCAATATATAATTATCTAATTGTGAAAAGTTATTTTGGGGAATCAAAGACGCTTTTTTCAAATTAATTTGAATTTTTTTCAATTATTTTCTATTTCTAGAAAGCACTTCATTTCTTGGTGTCAAAACAGAATGCTATAAAAATGGACAATCTATTTTCTTTTCTCGTTTTTTTTTTAATGCTCTTGGAGATTGTGTAATGCTTACTCTCAAACTTTTCGTTTACACAGTAGTAATATTCTTTGTTTCTCTCTTCATCTTTGGATTCCTATCTAATGACCCAGGCCGTAATCCTGGACGTGAAGAATAATCAAATAAAAGGTTTTTTCGTTTTTCGAGTTTTATTTTTCAGTTTCTTAGGATTTTTTATTTATTTCATACGTTTAAATAGGAAAAGGGGTTTTCGAAATTTGAAAAAAAAAAAGAAGAAAATATCAAGTTATCGACGAAAACGGAAAGAGAGGGATTCGAACCCTCGGTACGAATAACTCGTACAACGGATTAGCAATCCGACGCTTTCGTCCACTCAGCCATCTCTCCCAATTGAAAAAGATAATTATAATTATTAATAGGTTCCATTCCAAATGAAGTAAGGATTCAAAAAAGTCGTTCTTTCACCTTCTTTATCTTTTTTATATATAGATAGATATGTAAAACTTTGATTAGCAATAATTTTCGAGAAAGTAAAGACTTAAAAGATCTAATACAAAGAAAAATAAATAGAAAGATAAAGAAAGAGGACCTACCTGCTTTGATTTTCTTTGAAGAGCCCTTTTTTTTCTACAGCCTGGCTCGGTCACTACTCAGCCGGGCCTTTTTTTGTTCCATCGAATTCTAGCTAAATTTATCGGATTTGAAAACAAAAATGCTTGCTATTATTAGATTAAGATATTCAAGCAAGACCAAAAAGAAGAAGGACTATCTCCATACTTAGTAGATAACTTTCTCTACCTTATTCTATAAAAGTACCGTTTCATATTATTTTTTCTTCCTTTTTTAGTTACTTGACCGCCTTTCTGGA